ATAAAATCGTTAAAATTTTTATTCGATGCAGTTATAACTCCTTCCAAAGCTAAAGCAAGTCGTCAAAACTCGATTGGACTAAGAGAAATCAGTAAAAAAGTTCCTCGATGGTCATACAAATTAATCGACGATTTAGAACAACAGGAAGGAGAAAACGACGAAAGTATGGCGGAAGATCATGAAATTCGTTCAAGAAAAGCCAAACGTGTCGTAATTTTTACTGATAATCTAGAAACTAGCGATACTTATACTAATACCACAGATACTAATAATCCTGATCAAACAGACGAAGTTGCTTTGATACGGTATTCCCAACAATCGGATTTTCGTCGAGACATAATCAAAGGCTCTATGCGTGCTCAAAGACGTAAAACAGTTACTTGGAAACTGTTTCAAGCAAATGTACATTCTTATCTTTTTTTTGAGAGACTAGACAAATCTTTTTTTTTTTCTTTTGATATTCCCGCACTAATGAAAACGCTTTTTAGACCTTGGATATGGAAAAACACAGAATTTACTATTTCGGATAATACACAGGAAAAGACAAGCGAAAATCAGAAAAAAGAGGCGGACATAAGAGAAAAGCAGAAAAGAGAGGAAAAAGCACGTATAGAAATAGCAGAAGCCTGGGATAGCATTCTATTTGCTCAAGTAATAAGAGGTTTTTTGTTAGTAACTCAATCAATTCTTAGAAAATATATTGTCTTACCCTCATTGATAATAGCTAAAAATATTATCCGTATGCTATTATTTCAATTTCCTGAATGGTCCGAGGATTTTAAAAATTGGAATAAAGAAATGCATGTAAAATGCACCTATAATGGTGTTCAATTATCAGAAAAAGAATTTCCAAAAAACTGGTTAACAGACGGTATTCAAATAAAGATCTTATTTCCTTTTCGTCTGAAACCGTGGCACACATCTAGGTTACAATCCCCTAATAAAGATTCAATAAAAAAGAAAGGACAAAAAAATGATTTTTGTTTTTTAACAGTTTGGGGAATGGAAGCTGAACTGCCGTTTGGTTCTCCCCGAAAACAACTTTCGTTTTTTGAACCCATTTTAATAAAAGAGCTCGAAAAAAAAATTAAAAAATGGAAAAAGAAGCGTTTTCTAATTCTAAGAGTTTTAAAAGAAAGAACAAACCTGTTTCTAAATATCTCAAAAGAAACAAAAAAATGGGTCATCAAAAACATTTTATTTCTAAAACAAATAATAAAAGAACTTTCACAAAGAAACCCAATTCGATTATTTGAATTGAAAGAAATCTACGAGTTGAATGAAGCTAAAAACGAAAAAAATTCGATAATAAGTAATCGAATGATCCAAGGCTCGTCCAGTATAATTCGATCTATGGATTGGTCAAATTTTTCATTGAGAGAAAAAAAAATGAAAGATCTGACTGATAGAACAAACACCATACTAAAAAAAATTGAAAAAATTAGAAAAGACACGAAAAAAGAGTTTCTAAATCCAGAAAAAAATATTAGTCCTAACAAAATAAGTTATGATGATAAAATATTAGAATCTCAGAAAAATATTTTAAAGATATTAAAAAAAAGAAATGTACGATTAATTCGTAAATCGCATCATTTTCTAAAATTTTTCGTTGAAAACATATACATAGATATGTTTCAACGTATGATTAATATCCCGAGGATTAATGTGCAACTTTTTTTTGATTCAATAAAAAAAAAATTTACTAAATCCATTTTCAATAATGAAGTAAATCAAGAAAGAATTGATAAAACAAATCAAAGTATAATTCACTTTATTTCAACTATAGAAAAGTCACTTTCCAATATTAGTAATAAGAATGGAAAGATCTTTTGGGACTTATCATACTTGTCGCAAGCATATTTATTTTACAAATTATCACAAACACAAATTATTAACTTATCTAAGTTAAGACCTGTCTTTCAATATCACGGAACATCTCTTTTTCTTAAGAATGAAATACAGGATTATTTTGTTGAAGTTGTTGGAGCACAAGAAATATTACATTCCGACTTAAAACAAAAGAATCTTCAAAATTCTGGAATGAATCAATGGAAAAACTGGTTAAGGGGTCATTATCACTACGATTTATATCCGATTAGATGGGCAAAATTACTACCACAAAAATGGCGAAATAGAGTCAATCAAGATCGTAAAAATAAAGATTTTAACCAATGTTATTCATATGAACAAAACCGATTAATTGATTACAAAAAACAAAATTCTTTTGAAACACACTACTCATTACCAAACAAAAAAGATAATATAAAAAAAAAATATATATATGATCTTTTCTCATATAAATCTATTAATTATGAAGATAATAAAGATTCAGATATTTATGAATTACCAGTACAAGTAAAAAATAATCAAGAAAGTTCTTATAAGTACAACACAGATAAATGGAAATTTTTTGATATACTGACGGGTATCCCTATCAATAATTATCTAGTAGAAGATGATATTATAGATCTCGAAAAAAATCCGGATAGAAAATATTTTGATTGTAGAATGCTGCATTTTTGTCTTAAAAATAAGGCCGATATTGGAGCCTGGATCAATATTGAGGCTGACACGAACAGTAATCAAAATACTAAAACTGGGGTTAATAATTTTCAACTAATTGAAAAAATCGATAAGAAAGATTTTTTTTATCTCACAATTAATCAAGATCAAGAAATCAACCCATCCAACAATAAAAAAAAAATCTTTTTTGATTGGATGAGAATGAATGAAGAAATACTAAGTCGTTCCATATCGAATCTGGAACTTTGGTTCTTTCCAGAATTTTTGATACTTTATAATGCATATAAGATTAATCCGTGGATCATACCAATCAAATCACTTCTTTTGAATTTGAATGGAAATGCAATTTTTAGGAAAAATAAAAAACTAATTGGAAAGAAAAAAAGATCTCTTTTTATATCAGCGAAGGAAAAAACTCTTGAATTCGAAAATGGAAATAAAGGAGAAAAGGAATCTGTGGCCGAAGAGGATCTTGAATCAGCTCTCTCAAACCACAAAAAATATGTTCAAGAAGATTCCGCGGGAGCAGATGTGAAAAAACGTATAAATAAAAAGCAATACAAGAAAAACACGGAAGCGGAGCTTGACTTCTTCCTAAAAAGATATTTTCGTTTTCAATTGAGATGGGATGATTCCGTAAATCAAAGAATGATCAATAATATCAAAGTATATTGTCTGCTGCTTAGACTGATAAATCCCAGAGAAATTGCTATATCCTCTATTCAAAGGAGAGAAATGAGTCTGGATATTCTGATAGTTCAGAAGGATTTAACTCTTACAGAATTAATGAAAAGGGGAATATTGATTATCGAACCGGTTCGTCTGTCTGTAAAAAATGATGGACAATTTATTATGTCTCAAACCATAGGTATTTCATTAGTTCATAAGAATAAGTACCAAAGATATCAAGAAAAAGGCTATCCTGATAAGAAGAGTTTTGCTGAATCCATTGCAATACATCAAAAAACGAATGAAAATAGAACCAGCAATCATTATGATTTGCTTGTTCCGGAAAATATCTTATCCCCTAGAGGTCGTAGAGAGTTCAGAATTCTAATTTGTTTCAATTCTCGGAATAGAAATGATATCCATAGAAATACAGCATTTTACAATGCAAATAAGGTGAAAACTGATGATCAAGTTTTAGATAAAAGAAGCAAACATCTTGATAGATATAAAAATAAACTAAATAAATTAAAGTTCTTTCTTTGGCCCAATTATCGATTAGAAGATTTAGCTTGTATGAATCGTTATTGGTTTGATACCAATAATAGCAGTCGTTTTAGTATGCTAAGGATCCATATGTATCCACAATGGAAAATTCGTTAATGCTACATTTTTCCTATATTGCCCGTACCTTATATGGTATATGAAGACAAAGAAATACACATATGGCACTGTCTTACATTCTGATAGATAATTTAATTCAATGACGTATCTATTAGATTTCGAAATGAATCAATAAAATATTCTTATTAAATTTTGAATTTTAATTTCAGTTTGAAGTCTAAATATTTTTTGTGCGTGCAGAAATATACCAGCCTTTTGTATACCTATCTGAATCCAATTTTCAAAATTGGATTGCTAAATAAAAAAAAAAAAAGAATCGAAATTCTTAATCAAATTAAGATTATTGTGTATATCAAATTTAAATGAGTAACATTATTATTACTGATCAATAATAATTTATAAAAAAAGAAAAAAGGAGGGGAAGGAGATTTCATTTTATGGTAAAAAATTCATTCAGCTCAGTTATTTCGCAAGAAGAAAAAAAAGAAAATGGAGGATCTGTTGAATTTCAAGTAGTCAATTTCACCAATAAGATACGAAGACTTACTTCACATTTGGAATTGCACAAAAAAGACTATTTATCTCAAAGAGGTCTACGTAAAATTCTCGGAAAACGACAACGATTACTTTCTTATTTATCAAAGAAAAATAAAATGCGTTATAAAGAATTAATTAATCAATTGGATATTCGGGAGTCAAAAACTCAGTAATTTAAAAAGTCATTTTGAATTATTTGATTTATTAGATCTTGAATTTTTATGAACTTATTTTCATTTTCAGCAATTCATGGAAAGATGAATCGAGGAAAAACTTATGAATGGACCAGCTACAAGAAACGACCTCATGATAGTCAATATGGGCCCTCACCACCCATCAATGCACGGTGTTCTTCGACTCATCCTTACTTTGGATGGTGAAGATGTTATTGACTGTGAACCAATATTGGGTTATTTACACAGAGGGATGGAAAAAATTGCAGAAAACCGAACAATTATACAATATCTACCTTATGTAACACGTTGGGATTATTTAGCTACTATGTTCACAGAAGCAATAACCGTAAATGGTCCAGAACAGTTGGGAAATATTCAAGTACCTAAAAGAGCCAGCTATATCAGAGTAATTATGTTGGAGTTGAGTCGTATAGCTTCTCATCTGTTATGGCTTGGCCCTTTTATGGCGGATATTGGCGCACAGACTCCCTTCTTCTATATTTTCCGAGAAAGAGAATTAGTATATGATCTATTCGAAGCAGCCACCGGTATGAGAATGATGCATAATTTTTTTCGTATCGGGGGAGTCGCGGCTGATCTACCTCATGGATGGATAGATAAATGTTTGGATTTCTGCGATTATTTTTTGACAGGGGTTGCTGAATATCAAAAACTTATTACACAAAATCCTATTTTTTTAGAACGAGTTGAGGGAGTAGGCGTTATTTGTGGAGAAGAGGTAATAAATTGGGGGTTATCAGGACCAATGCTGCGAGCTTCCGGAATACCATGGGATCTTCGTAAAGTTGATCATTATGAGTGTTATGACGAATTTGATTGGGAAGTTCAGTGGCAAAAAGAAGGAGATTCATTAGCTCGTTATTTAGTCAGACTTGGTGAGATGACGGAATCCATAAAAATTATTCAACAAGCTTTGGAAGGAATTCCAGGGGGGCCTTATGAAAATTTAGAAATACGATCTTTTGATCGAGGAAGGTCTCCGGAATGGAATGACTTTGACTATCGATTCATTAGTAAAAAACCTTCACCAACTTTTGAATTGGCGAAACAAGAACTTTATGTGAGAATCGAAGCCCCAAAAGGGGAATTGGGCATTTTTTTGATAGGGGATCAGGGTGGTTTTCCTTGGAGATGGAAAATTCGCCCGCCGGGTTTTATCAATTTGCAAATTCTTCCTCAGTTAGTTAAAAGAATGAAATTGGCTGATATTATGACAATACTAGGTAGCATAGATATCATTATGGGAGAAGTTGATCGTTAAAATGATAATTGATACATCACAAGTACAAGATATCAATTCTTTTTCGAGATTGCAATTCTTAAAAGAAGTCTATGGAATTCTATGGGTGCTTGTCCCTATTTTGACTACTGTATTGGGAATCACAATAGGCGTACTAGTAATTGTATGGTTAGAAAGAGAAATATCCGCAGGGATACAACAACGGATTGGACCCGAATATGCTGGTCCTTTGGGAGTTCTTCAAGCTTTAGCAGATGGTACAAAACTACTTTTTAAAGAAAATCTGCTTCCATCTAGAGGTGATACTCGTTTATTCAGTATCGGCCCATCCATAGCAGTCATATCAATTTTACTAAGCTATTCAGTAATTCCTTTTGGTTATCACCTTGTTTTAGCCGATCTCCATATCGGTGTTTTTTTATGGATTGCCATTTCAAGTGTTGCTCCCATCGGACTTCTTATGTCAGGATATGGATCCAATAATAAATATTCCTTTTTAGGTGGTCTACGAGCTGCTGCTCAATCAATTAGTTATGAAATACCATTAACTCTATGTGTATTATCAATATCTCTACGTGTGATTCGTTGAGACATAAACTTCTCCCACTTTTTTTTCGAGAAAAGGGGTGAAATGAATTGAATAGATATCTTCATTTTTATATTCATAATTCGGATTAATGAACTAAATCAGATAGTTATATGAGTGAAAGAAAACAGCTTATATAAATAAAAATTGGCAGTCAAAATATTGAGTCTCATTTTCTATGTATAAGAGTTAAGCAGAAATAAACATAGGCACAAGAGAGCCTTTATCCCAAGATTGGTTGACTAGTTATCCTGTCTTGAAGCGGACTCAAAAGATCAACCGGATTGAGTTTTCACTATTATTTGTATGTACTACCATATATGTATTACCATAACACGGCCGATTGAGCAAAAATGAGTGGATGGTTAGAAACACCAAGATATACAAAGGATTAGTAATGGAGATTTTCAAAATTATCCAAAAGAGAGAAGGACATTTTTGCAAAATGCATAATATAAAAAGAATACGAATTGGGGCTTTAAGTTTGTAGAAATGATCAGGCAGTACTCCCCACGATTCCGATCCAGAGTATGCGCCTATCCACCCATTAAATAAATGACTATCGGAAACGAAATAATCCCTTATTTAGTAAGTCCCCTTTTTCTCAGAAAGAAGAATAGGAACGAAAAAAAAAAAAAATGGAAAGCATCCAATTACAACAAAAAAAGAGATCTTTTTTATTGTTTCTTATCTCCATCTATTCCTCTATTCCTTTCTTTCCTATCTCCCTATTCATAGAGATAGAATTCGTGTCCGAATTCATGAACTAATGGAATAGCCAATTTTTTTTCGTAATTGAAAACGATGGGTTATTGATATTTATAATAAATAGTATTTTAGTGAAGAATTAAGTTATTACTCAACAAAGAAATTTTTTTTTTTTATTAAAGGATGAGATCAATTCAGAAGTACCCTTTATTCTTTATTATTAGAACAGACAGAATTCTATTGGGTTAATTTGGGGACACACGATAGATTTTTATCCTATACTATTCTACAAAAAGACATATCAAGATAAAAATAATCCCGACACGCTCCTTAGATTTATTTAAGGCCCTCAAGGAGCCGTATGAGGTGAAAATCTCATGTACGGTTCTGTAATAGCGATGAGAACAGTGATGTTATTACCGACTATGATTATCTAACAGTTCGAGTACAGTTGATATAGTTGAGGCTCAATCAAAATATGGTTTTTGGGGGTGGAATTTGTGGCGTCAACCTATAGGGTTTGTTATTTTTCTAATTTCTTCCTTAGCAGAATGCGAGAGATTACCTTTTGATTTACCAGAAGCAGAAGAAGAATTAGTAGCGGGTTATCAAACCGAGTATTCGGGTATCAAATTTGGTTTATTTTATGTTGCTTCCTATCTAAATCTATTAGTTTCTTCGTTATTTGTAACTGTTCTTTACTTGGGTGGTTGGGATATCTCTATTCCATACATATTCGGTTATGAACTTTTTGAAATAAATAAAGCATATGAAGTCTTTGGAATGACAATTAGTATCTTTATTACATTAGCTAAAACTTATTTGTTCTTGTTCATTTCTATAGCAACAAGATGGACTTTACCCCGACTAAGAATAGACCAACTATTAAATCTCGGATGGAAATTTCTTTTACCTATATCTCTCGGTAATCTATTATTAACAACTTCTTTTCAACTCTTTTCACTGTAAAGGAATACCATATTCTATATTCACGACTTGCTCAAACAAGAGAAAGAAACAAACATAAAATTCTTTAGAGATATTACAATATGTTCCCTATGGTAACTGGGTTCATGAATTATGGTCAACAAACAGTACGAGCTGCAAGGTACATTGGTCAAGGTTTCATGATTACTTTATCCCATGCAAATCGTTTGCCTGTAACTATTCAATATCCTTACGAAAAACTAATTGCATCGGAGCGTTTCCGCGGTCGAATCCATTTTGAATTTGATAAATGCATTGCTTGTGAAGTATGTGTTCGTGTATGTCCTATAGATCTCCCCGTTGTTGATTGGAAATTGGAAACGGATATTCGAAAGAAACGATTGCTTAATTACAGTATTGATTTCGGGATCTGTATATTTTGCGGTAACTGCGTTGAATATTGTCCAACAAATTGTTTATCAATGACTGAAGAATATGAACTTTCTACTTATGATCGTCACGAATTAAATTATAATCAAATTTCTTTGGGTCGTTTACCAATGTCAGTAGTTGATGATTATACAATTAGAACAATTTTGAATTCGCCTCGAATTTAGGTCTAAAATAAGTAAATCCCTTGATTAAAGAGTAATTGGAAATTACTAAGGTTATGTTTTGATCTAAAGAAATGAGGTTTCTTTCGTTTTGTTTGTTTGGTCACTACCTACAAATCCAAACTATTGATTCATGAGAATTGCAGCTTAATTTAGATTTCAATTTAATTTAGATTGAAACTATATATTTCGAAATATATAGTTTCAATCTACTCTACTCTTTCAGATCAAGACTAAGATTAATACAATAACTGTACCTACATGAATTCACACCCCTTAAGATTTAATTAGGAATTGATTATCCATTTTTTTTCCCGGTCAGATCAATAAGGTCATGAAAAACATTTAGATTGATTTATCTCTTTTTTTACTACATATAATGGATTTGCCTGGACCGATACATGATTTTCTTGTAGTCTTGTTGGGATCAGGTCTTATATTAGGAAGTATGGGAGTACTATTATTTAACAACTCCATTTATTCTGCTTTTTCGTTGGGACTGGTTCTTGTTTCTATATCCTTATTCTATATTCTAGCAAACGCCCAGTTTGTAGCTGCTGCGCAACTCCTTATTTACGTGGGAGCTATAAATGTTTTAATCATATTTGCCGTGATGTTCATGAAGGGTTCAGAATATTCCAAAGATTTTAATCTTTGGACCGTTGGGAGTGGAGTTACTTTTCTGGTTTGTACAAGTATTTTTGTTTCACTAATGACTACTATTGTCGATACGTCATGGTATGGGATTATTTGGACTACAAGATCAAACCAGATTCTAGAACAAGATTTAATAAGTAATAGTCAACAAATTGGAATTTATTTATCAACATATTTTTTTCTTCCATTTGAACTCATTTCGATCATTCTTTTAGCTGCTTTGATCGGCGCAATTGCCGTGGCTCGCCAGTAATAAATCTTTAGTTAGAAATAACATAAATTAAACTTTGTTCTATGTTATCACACACATTCCCCTTCAATTCTATTTGAAGATTGTTTCTGTCTAAAATAAAAATTCTTTTATTCGATCGATTACCAATATATTCCCTTGTTCTGTACTTTTTTTTTGTCAATTGAATTGAATCTATTAAATTTTTGTTCATATTGAAATTAATCGGAATTGATAAGGAGTTGGTCAATCATGCTCGAACATGTACTTGTTATAAGTGCCTATTTATTTTCTATCGGTATCTATGGATTGATCACGAGCCGAAATATGGTTAGAGCCCTTATGTGTCTTGAGCTTATACTGAATGCAGTTAATATGAATTTCGTAACATTTTCTGATTTTTTTGATAGTCGCCAATTAAAAGGGAATATTTTCTCAATTTTTGTTATAGCTATTGCAGCCGCTGAAGCAGCTATTGGCCCAGCTATTGTT